AGAGCAGGTACTAATATTCCAGATTGGTGTATTTCAGTTAAAATACCTGAAGTAGCAAAGCCTTGGGTAAAAATAGCACTTGGGCCAGTTATTTTACTTAAAATTAAAAGATTTTTTTTGAAATACGGAATTATATGAATAAGGGAGAAACTCCATGAAAGGAAAATTAATGATTCATATAAATCGCTTAGCGGGAAATGTCCTGAAGAAATCCAACGAGTAACTAATAATCCTGTTATACAGAAAAAAGTAACTATTATGTTCTTTTCTGACGAATCATATAGTTTTACGATTTCATCGACTAAAAAAGTTATCAAATGAATTGTAATTACAATTGAAACGATCGAAAAGGAAATGTGAGTTAATATATGCTCTAAGGTTGAAAATATCATAAAAAATCTTAAAAAAGAAGAGTCCCTTAATTACATAATTATAAAATGTAAATCGGGAATTGAATTCATTATAAGATCTATTTATCCTTTTTAGAAGACGCTATGCCGCCACTCGGACTCGAACCGAGATGCATTAGCACTGCTTCCTAAGAGCAGCGTGTCTACCAATTTCACCATAGCGGCCTGTCTTGAACTCATAATAGCCTATGAATAAGCAATCGTCGAGATTGATTAAGCTATTTTAGTTTAGTAATGATTCAAATGGATTAATAACAATAAAAAGTTGTTCAAATAGGAATTTTAGGTTGAAGGTTCATTATTTTATATTTTAGTTTAGAGTCTTAGTTTTTTTATTTAACCTGGGACTTTCCTATATTTTATGCTTTCCTAGAATTGAACTCTTGTAACTAAACCGTTCTATACTCAATTAAGGAATAGAGTTAAAAAAAGTTTGTGTTTTCATTGTTTAATCAGCAATTTATTATTTATTTTTTTTCATCAATCTAAAACAAAAAAGGGATTTTGACGACAAAATAGAAAGAAAAGAACCTATTTTGCATTGCTCAAAATTGACAATTAGTCATACAAAATTTAATTAAGCAATTTTCTCTATTGGGTTAAGGGCAAGATATACATGGGGGTCTATATAATAATTCAGAGAAAATAAAAAGTTAGACAAAACACAAAGGTTTCAAAATGGAATCAATTAGTTTCAATGAGTTCTTAACTTTCACTAAAGATTTTTATATACGTTCTTCTTTATATACGTTCTTCTATAGATATGGAAATAGAATAAAAATATATAATTTTTTTTTTTTTTAATTCTGCAAACAAATAGGTCGATGGGGAAAAGAAAACTCCCCACCTTGGAATAGAAATGATCTTTATTCTTTTGTTAACAAAAAAGTTATTATTCAGTGAATAGTAAATAGAGGATTTGCTAATTCTATTATTTTATATATCAATCAGAAAAGCGAATAGAGTTCCATTACATATTGATTGGTGAGTTAATCAATATCAAATATGAAAGTGAATCGTTAAATTATTCAATTAGAATTATTCAATTAGATAATAATTGAATAATTTAAGAATAATTGAATTATTTTTTCAAGTTGATTCAAATTATTCTAACGTTTTATTACTTATTTATTTTTGTTTGCCGTACAAAAAAACTTTTTGAATTCCCAGTAGAAAGAGATTTCGCTAATGAAAAAGCCTTTAATGCTACCCAATATCCCTTCCTTTTCCAAAGATTTTTACGAATACGCTTTTTTGATGTCGAAGTGCGTTTTTTTGGAACTGCCATTTAGAAATTAAAAAATTACTCATTGTTATAGCTGGATGTGAAAGACATCTATTGTTCAAAACGAATTCTTTTTATTACTATTTATTTTCGAGCTAATAGTGTCCTCCTCAAATAAAACATTATCGAGATAGTCAAAAGATATGTGAAAATTTCATAATACTGGAAATAAAAAAAGAAGGCCAATATGTGTTTTTTCCAGTTTTTCTATTTCATACCATAAAACATTCATAATCGTAAAAAAGAAAAGGTTCTCTATTGACCGGTATCTTTATTTTACAATTTCACATTCTTTTTTATTCATAAAATCTATACCTATAGAATTTGTTAATCGGCTGTTCTGTAGAAATGAAATTAGTTGAACTTAATAAAAATAAAAAATAAAATAAAGAATCCAAAAAATATTCGATTTCTATTTATGGTTCTACATTTCATTTACATGCAATAAAATACCTCGAAAGGTTTAAAGATAAGAACCCCGTTTTTACTTCAGTAAATGAAAAACTTGAATCCCAGTTCGATTCACTGGTCAAACTTGGAGAAAAAAGTAGGCCTATTTCAAAGGAGACTAGTAATTAATCCCTTTCATATCATTTGACCAATTGTAACTTCTTGATTTCAATAGTTGAAGTATTTAGCAAAGACTAAGAATAAGTAAGAATAGCAAATTCGATTTAAGTTTTAAATTAGTTTAAGTTAATCCATATTTTTACTTTTTATTGACTCCTTTCAAAAGAGGTAAGATCCGGTGAATCGGAAACAATTAATTAAGAATTAAAAACTTTTTTATGGAACAGACATATAA